TGAACTCCATAGATTTCTGGAGTCGCTTATTATCCCCTAATCTCAAAAAGAGATAAAAAAATGGGCGATTATGTGATTAGTTGGTATACAAAATATAATATAGAATTCGGTTGAATCAAAATAATTTCTTTTATTAAAGTTCTATTTCTTTCAGAGGGCAATATGAATGTTCTATCATCTTCCATCACCACACTAAAAGTCTTATACGATATATCCGGTGTGGAAGTAGGCCAACATCTCTATTGGCAAATAGGGGGGTTACAAGTCCATGCCCAAGTACTTATTACTTCTTGGGTTGTAATTGCTATCTTATTAGGTTCTGCCACTCTAGCTGTTCGGAATCCACAAACCATTCCGACTGATGGTCAGAATTTCTTCGAATATGTTCTTGAATTCATTCGCGACGTGAGCAAAACTCAGATTGGAGAAGAATACGTTACTTGGGTTCCCTTTATTGGAACGCTCTTTCTATTTATCTTTGTTTCTAATTGGTCAGGGGCTCTTTTACCTTGGAAAATCATAGAGTTACCTCATGGGGAGTTAGCCGCACCCACAAACGATATAAATACTACGGTTGCTTTAGCTTTACTCACGTCATTGGCATATTTTTATGCGGGTCTTAGTAAAAAAGGATTAGGTTATTTCGGTAAATACATTCAACCAACCCCAATCCTTTTACCCATTAACATCTTAGAAGATTTCACAAAACCTTTATCACTTAGTTTTAGACTTTTCGGGAATATATTAGCTGATGAATTAGTAGTTGTTGTTCTTGTTTCTTTAGTACCTTTAGTAGTTCCTATACCGGTTATGTTTCTTGGATTATTTACAAGTGGTATTCAAGCTCTTATTTTTGCAACTTTAGCTGCGGCTTATATAGGAGAATCTATGGAGGGTCATCATTGACTAGTTTTGAACTATGTTTTTGCTTAGCTTAGCCCAACTCAATGTATGCCTGTCTCAAGATACTATACTTAAGAAAAATAAACATCCATGGTATATTACGAGCTAGAATCTAGAGTAATAGCAAAAAAGATTATGATATGAGTGAATTGTTGGAAAAATGGGAAAAAGATATTTTTCCCATTTTTCTGGTTTGGCCCTTTTTATCTTTTATACCATACCTTCCGCAATTAATATTCTAGATTGTTCAACCAATTTCAATATTAAATATTAATGATATTAAAGAATTCGTCCATTTAGATTTTCGATGTTGTATCCCATGTGCTGAGAACTAAAAGGAATAAAAGGGTTTACAAAAACTTAGAGTCCTAAATTAGTTAGGAGAGGGGGTCAATTAGATATATGGAATCTAATGGCTATAAGCGAACTTTTGTGGATGTTTCAAAGAAAATTTATAGAATCCGATTGAATCTAAGATACGAATCATTGGTTTACATTATGTAAGAAAGGCATGTATATGTGATAATTGACTAGTTATATATGAACTCGAGATATATATAATTTGCCCTACTCCGGACCTGGCTTTCAAATAGAAGTCTTTTCCTTTCGTCTGGTCTATGGCTGTGAATTGAATGAATCTTAGCGATGGAATAGTTAAGTCCTAATTCTTGATTGTATCATTAACCATTTTTTTTTATTTTTTGCGAGGAACTTATCATGAATCCATTGATTTCTGCCGCTTCCGTTATTGCTGCTGGATTGGCCGTAGGGCTTGCTTCTATTGGACCTGGAGTTGGTCAAGGTACTGCTGCGGGTCAAGCTGTAGAAGGTATTGCGAGACAGCCCGAGGCGGAGGGAAAAATACGAGGTACTTTATTACTTAGTCTAGCTTTTATGGAAGCTTTAACAATTTATGGGCTGGTTGTAGCATTAGCGCTTTTATTTGCGAATCCTTTTGTTTAGTTTAACCTATAAAAATACTATAAGTATTTTTTGCCTTGGGCTTGCCACTTGCCTTTTAAAATTATAGCAAGATTTCACTCCTACAATTATAAGTATCATTCTTAATTGGGAATTTCAATTGCAAAAAAAAAGAGGGCGGGACGTGATACAAAAAGAACTCTGTTCTATTTTTTTAGTCTATCTATAAGGGGAGATCATATGAAAAATGTAACTGATTCTTTCCTTTCCTTGGGTCACTGGCCATCCGCCGGGAGTTTAAGATTTAATACCGATATTTTAGCAACAAATCTAATAAATCTAAGTGTAGTGCTCGGTGTATTGATCTTTTTTGGAAAGGGAGTGTGTGCGAGTTGTTTATTTCAAAAATAGGCTGGATCCAACCAGATGCACTTTGTTCGTTTTTGTTCGTTATAACTAAGAAAGAAAGGTGCATAATCCCGCGAATTACTTCTGAATAAATTAATAAATTATATGTAAGAACTATAGCATTTCGTAATTTGTTGGTAAATCTACCTTCCTTTGATTCTCTATCAACCAATAATGTGGGACCATTAACATGGTTAAAGCTAAACCCTTTGAAGTCCAGACGCAAGATGGTACTCTTTCTACTACTAGGTTAATACACGGATGGGTT